TACGGCATTCAGCTTGTGGATCGAATCGGGTGAATAGAGAAAGGTAGTTTCAGTGATCCTCTGGTTCAAGCCTAATTCCAATCGAGGTTGCCAGAAATCCGCTAGTTGCCTTAAAAGCATGAAATTCAGTCAGCCTTGATTTGACATTCAGGTAAGGATATCGTGGATAAGCTCTTGCTCTTAGAGAATCTACTCTTTGATGCGCAGAAGACGGAGTGAGCTAGACTAATGGCATGAGAACTTCCTTTCCTCGAGAAAGCAGGTTCCTTCTTTTAGCCTTAGTGAACCAAGTTCCGTGATCCAATCAACCTGAATCGGACAGAAGAAACTCTAACTCGAAGGAGGGAATCAACTCTCACGAGAAGGAAGGGCATGATTCAGAAGATAGTGAATCCGGTGTGGAATCGAACTCTCACTCCCATCTTACGAACATTTTCCGAATTCGCTGCAAGCGAATGCCTGAGTCATGGGACATTCCAATCTGAAGAAAGGTTCTTCGGAGCGGGCAAGGCATGGTCTTTAGCCAATCGAGATGTTTGTAAGTCAAGACGGAATCCAGTAAAGTCAATCTGTACTTCCTAAGCTATTCATTCAAGTAGGGAATCAGAGTCAGCTTTGGCATAAAGGAATCTCTGTCTTGGGACTTACCCAAATGAACTGCCTTAGGAATAGAAGCGATGCAGGATGGGAAATTCAAAAGTCTGCAGTAATCAGTAGTTGGCCGGTCCCAGTCTCAGTCGAAGGATAGGAGCCAGTGAAGTGATCCGTTATGGGAAAGGAAAGTCTAAAGTAGAGCGTGAAGCTGTTCCCCTAAGGCGAGTCAAACTGGTATCTTATTTTACGTAATATCGGGTGTTAGAACGGATTCTCCTTTATTAGCTAGTCGAAAATGGTTCATCTGGACTTGCATCCTATGAAGTATTAAATGAATGAAGGAAGCCAAGCATTGAATGACTTATGAAGAGAAGCATGCCTGGCGCTTTCTAGAAGAGTTGTCTTAGATACCGAATCAACTGTCTTAGACTTGACTACAGAGATCGAACTCTCTGGATTGGATCTAAACTTTCTCGAAAGCTTGCTAAAAGTGATTCCCTCGAGAGAGCTTGCAAGTCCAAGATCTGGTCTTCTCTTTCTCTGTCGGCGAATACGCTGCTAGCTGGACTTCCTTTTCTCGCATCAAAGCTTGACTTCCAGCTGCGGGAAATCGAACTCATTGGATTGGCATCTGATCTGGATTGGATTCGGATTTAAGTGGGTTCCATTCAAGCTACAATAACTTTTGGCAAAAAAGCCCGGAAGAGGGAGGGGAAGCCATTCAGTAGGGTTTGGCATTGAATAAGCTGTTTGCGTTGCGGCAAATCTGCTCTTAGTTAGAAAGATTAGGTTGGGTTTTTACAACCAAGAAAGGCATGGGTCACTCAGTATATTTACTCCGTTAACAAGTCTCTTGGGGACGCCTAAAGGAAGCAAAGTGAGGATAGAACTTATGAAGGGGAATAGAAGCATTCGGATTCGTCAGTATATAAGGAGAAGAGGAGCCTGAGAAGGAAGCTTGAATAGGTCCTAGAGAAAGTCCATCTATTCCCATGGATCTCCGATCGGGAGCTTTTAAGGACTCGCTAGTGTCCCAGGGATTGACCGGTGGCTCACCCGTAAGCTCTTCGAGCTTCACTGAGGTAGTTCGACTAGCTGGTTGAGAAGCTTTTCCACACTTGAGTCACTAAGAGTGATTCTATTGGAACTTCCTCCACCAAATTCGATCCATCATCTTGTCCCAGAGGTCGATCATTAAGATACAGAAAAGGAGAGAAAGCAGTTCCTCATATAACTGAGAGGGAACGTGTCCGGGATAGAGATAGGCGAAGACAGGATAGAAATAGAAGATAGGGTACACATTGCTGGGACTTTCATGAGTATGTAAAAGGAAATAAATTAAAATCCTGGATTTTCGGAAGTCTTCTACAGAGAGAAAGTCCTAGGTGGTTTAGTGATGATGTCCGTGGCCTCCTAGCTCTCTTCTTAAGATCCTAGCTCTCTATACGTTAAGATCCTAGTTTGTTCGTTTTCTCAGTAGCAAAAGCGCTTCTCTCTAAGGTTGACCCCGCCGTTCTATGAAGAGCAGATCTAATTAGATTAGTGTCTATAATTTCTTTCTCCTCTGAGTTTAAAGCCAAAAGAACGGACAAAAGATCGATCGTCTCGAATCTATTTCTATGGATAAATAGAACATTTTGCTAGCACGGTTGGTAGCCAGTCTGTCAATCAAGGAAGCTAAGGTACGATCTTTCTACTGCTGGCTCCCCCTTCGTTTTAGACCCTCATTCTCTCATAAGAAGTGTTCAAATCAACCCGAACAGGAGTACTCTTCGTCATTCTATGAAATTTCTTGGCTGTGAGCTATTCTCTTTCTATTTGCGTCTAGAATGCTCTATAAGTAATGGAATCGGCCCAAGAGCCAGAGACTCTTTTTGACTTATTTAAGTCTTCATTCTGCTTTGCTCTGCAGTCAAAGAGACGACTGTAAACCTATTTTCTATCCTTTCTTCTCTTATGCATATGCAATTTCGAGTCGAATAACTTATAAATGCAGCAGTGATCAACTATACGATAGCACTCGGTATGGGATTCAAAAAACCTCTTTCTTATCAGTTCAAGCTGGGGTTGATTGAAAGAGCTACGTGTCTCGAGGCAAAGGTAGAAAACTAGACTAAGACCGGAAAGAGGCTTCCAGACAAAAGAAGCAATTATGTGATCTCTCTAAGTAGTAAAGACATAAGGAAAGATAAGAGGCGCCCGGGGAACCGCAAGAAGCCCGCAGTACGAAAAAGAGGAAGTTGGAAGCTGAAGCAGAAACGAAGCCAACCGTAGGTTTTTCAGTGAAGTACCCAGCATAAAAGAAAGCTGATGGAAAGGCGATCACAGAGAAAGGAGAAACCTCATCAGCAGAGGGCGTTAAGCCTTAGAAAAACCGAATGGGGATCGACTACCGAAGGGGTAATTTGGACTCATCATCTCGTCTTTATAGTTGCGAATAAGATGGACTCTCTCGGCTTAGTTAAACCTTAAGTTATTATAAGAATTTCGAAAAATGCACTTTTACAGCTATACGAAATGAAATAATAAAGTGCTTTGCCCGTAAATCGGCTTAATCACCCGAGGCAATCGGAATTTGTTTAACACACACGTTTCGATGATCAGTTCAGGCGTCACAGCGCTCCCAGGCGTGATGAAGGGATCATAGGTAGATCAGGGGAAAGAGAAGAGTACCTTCCCACATCGAGAAAGCCCGTGTTTTTGGCATAAAGACAGATTCCACTCGATGGAGTTCAATCTGAACGAATGATCAGACGTCGAGGAAACCGCTTCGCTTCAAGCAGATTTCGAACCGGTGATTGACAGAAAAAGAGGATCGATTGATTTCAAAGGCACTCCGGGTTAGCCAGCAAACCCAATCGCTTCGACAAAACAAGATCTGGTATAAGTCCAAGATTCGAATCAGTTCAACACCTCCTTTTGTTCCTCAGTTCAGATATTCCAACTTTCAAAGAGATCCCCGGAGGAACGGTCTTATACCACATTGACAACATTTGAAACAAAGAGAAATAAAAGGCACCCTCGGGAAGAGATCTCCAACTGTCAAAAGTCTGGTCGGTCTACCTTGTCCTTCGACGTTGAGATCTGGTGCCACGAACCAACCTTCTCTGAGATTGGATGAGTATTCCCTTCTGGAGCCTCCCAATCCTGTCTGTGACGAAGGCCCCCTCTCCGCCATCATTTCTCTTAGCGGCGGGGAAGCAAGCATCTGAAAGTTTCTCTCGAGTCACTGGCCTTGGAGGAACGAGTGGAATCAACTCAACCGATCTCTCTCCGTCTTCATCTCTCAAGGACCCTGACGGAACTACATGAAAAAGCTAAGCAAAGGCGAGTAAGCCAGCCAATCCGAGTCCATTGCCATGCGCATTCTATTCGTCTCTTCCGGGACCAACTCACGAGATAAGGTGAGCCCCTAAGCCATCTCATTCATCTGAACCAAGGGCGAGCCACCTGCATGTTCATCTTCATCGAGTGCCGGAACCAGAACCAAGCTCTATTCCACCTCTATCGGAACCAAGGCAATGCTCAGCATCTCTTTCTCCTGTTCCACTTCCAGCAGAGCGGCTAAGAAGCAGCAAAGTCCGATACGGAAAAAAAATCCCCTCTCCCTCTCTTCTTCTTTCTTTGTCCCCCGAACCAATGATTTGATTCAATGCCCCGGAGCCAGCAACTTTGGATGGCTCGGCGATAGCTATCTGATTCCTACTATCAGAGGCGAGTTAGAACCGGATACAAAGCAATCTTCTCCAATGTCATATATTTCTCCTGATCCCGATTCCACAGGCCTCTTCCGAATGTAATCGAGGCTTTTACCGCTTCCAAGGATTATTCCAAGGAAGGATTAGGGTCCCAAGGATGGGTGAGCTGCCTTGATCGCAATAGCTAACGGCTTAGGCCTACTTATAGCCCACTTCTCTTATGATATTTCTTAAGTGAACCTTCCATCCTCTGGAATGTGTGCGAGAGAGCTAGCCCCATTTCTTATGCCCCGGACATGAGTAGTCTCAGCTGAAAAGCATCCTCGACCATGTCCTGGAACTTCTTTCTATGAACTGATGGCTCGGTAAACCGTACTAAGCCCTTAGCTTGAGTGCGAGACATAGGGATGCTTGCTGAGCAATGGTTTCGGGAAGCTCTCTTCCTATGTAATTTGAAAGAGCCAAGGGAGAGTTGTTACCCTTTTTCCTTATTCGCTGGTCTCACTCTACAAGATGAGATAGGAAATCCCTCATTATGAAGATCACTGAAGTAATGAAAGAAAGATAATAGTATATGACTAAGATCCGTCTTTTGATGCGGGTAATGAGGTAAAGGTAAGGGTATTTTGTTAGGTGATGATATCCTCATCACTGACCCGTGGGTTGCAGGCATCTATCGTGATACCTTAGCTCGGTTGGGGGTCAAAATCTCCCTCCCGAAGTCTCTGGTTTCCACGACTGGGTGTGTCGAGTTTGCCAAACGATTTCTAGTGAAGGGTATGCGGGTTGCCCTCTCCCAGATCTCGTTGAAATCTCTGTTGTCTTATTACCATCCGTACGGACTTATGTCCCTTGCGGATCGTCATCCTTTTGCCCGTTTCAGTACTCTGCTTCGGGTGGGGGGTGCTGGGTATAAGACCCTTGGCAAGGTTGATCACTTTCTTCCTCCCAAGTATGAGAGGATTAAGTTGATTTACCAGAAAATGCATTACCCTTTGGAGTTTATCTTAGGTCGTTTCCGACCACTGTCTCCCTATCTCAGTGGGTTTCTTTATGATAAGGTCCTTCGGACGATGGTGCCCCGGGATCCGATTCTTCCTTCCTGCTTTCCCTAGGAAAATTGACTCATTCTAGCTCTCCTCTACTTCAACCACTAAGCGCTTCGCTCCTTAGACTTCCACTAAAGAAAGGAAATGATCCCATTGATTCACCTAGACCCGTACCTTCGAAGTTCCGGTTTCAGATAGGGAACGAGCCTAGTCGTAGAAGCGAAAAGCAGCCCCTTATAAGGCGAAGTGACTCTTTAGATAGTCCGAGGGGCGTAGCAGTTGAAGTAGGAATATCGTTTATAAGATCGAAAGCGCGATTGCACTTGATTCGTCTTAGTTTCCATTCCACGGGTCGACGTAAAGATCGACTTCAAAGGTTATAGTTTAGTTTACGAAACGATAGGGTTAGAGGCACGAAGTAGCTCGACTGATTGATAAGGAGAGGATTGAAGAAGCTCAACTTCAAAGGCGTTGTAGAAGCGAAATCTTTCTAGGAGCCTAGTAACTCGACTGATAATCCGGGAAGCGGAAAGACTGAGTTGGAGGGTTGGTATCTCGACTAACAAGTAAGAAGGAGAGGTGGTAGGACGGCAAGGGTATGAAATAGGTGAAGCCTTTCTCCTAACTCTCGGGGCGAAGAGTGACAAGTAGAGAAGAAGCTCAACTGAGTTGTGTAGGCACGGAAGTCACTCAATTAACAAGTTCCGGTACGAAGGTTGGTTAGGCTCAAGTGGATTGGAACTGAGATTGGGTAAGCCGACTGTACTTTCATATTCATAGCTGGTAGCGGAACTCCACCAATAGATCTCCCCGCGGTCCCCTCTCCGGACTCATTCACATGCCAGGCTTTCAGCCCCGATTCCCCTAGTTTGGTTCTGATCTCACGATTCTATTAGCAGAGATCTAAGTCTATCTCTTTCTCTAGCCTGGAGTCGAAAGATTTATCTTGCCCAAACAAATATAGTTTAGTGGTAAGGAACTCTGTTGACTCTGCTCGCTTCGCTCATGGGCTAGCCCGCTTACTCCTAAGAGCCCGGAAAGGTGGGCTTCACCTTTATCACTTCTGTAGCCTTCTAAGGCGAGGCCACCCTATATCTATTCAGGTATGGGGTGGAGAAGGAGAGTGGGTATGAGGGCTCCTTCTACCAGAAAGGAAGAGGTATGTAGGCTTGCTTCGCATAGGCTACACAAGCTAAGGTAGAACAAAGAAGAGGAATAAGAAAGATTCAAATATTTTATAAGTTAAAATACCCATCCCAGGTTCACACAAGCATCAAAAGGAAAGAGTAGGGTAAAGGAAGCAGGGCATCTCAGAATAGACAAAGCATGCCTAAGCACCCCAGTAAGCAAACTTTCGCCTCGAGGATCGGAATAATACAGTCATTTCAGGCTCATTTACCACTAAATCAAAACATAAATCTAAAAACATTCATATACGAAACCAGGAATTAGGAGCTTAGTAAGCACCAGGATCCATACCCCTTCCGAGAAGCTAGAAAAGCATCTGATGGAGAAATAGAAGCTAAATAGAACTTTTTTCCTTTAAAAATTTAGGAACGGAGTCAAACCCAGCGCCAAACTTTGGTAAAACTTCTTCCTTTTCATGCGATTTAGTGTGTTCTTCCCTGAAAAAATTCCAAACAAAAGAACAGGCCGGGGGGCTAGAAAGCTCAGCTTAATAAGGGGTTCCTCTTTTTCTATTAAGATTGAGACCTTATCTATTCGCTTGCTCGACCAATTGTGTAAGCATCCGGGGAAGAAAAGGCAAAAACTAGACCCGTAACAGGGCTCCTCCCTACAAAAGGTGCTCGCTCGTATGTAACCCCAACTGGATGTCTTGAAAGGAAAGGTACGAAGGCCTTGCCCTATCAACTACGCCTACACTCGCTGTAAGGAAACTGGCTGACCTCAACTCAAATAGTACTCGCCTCTACAGCCTTTAGTCCCATTGTCGGAGTCTTTTCTAGGACTAAAGGCTGTAGCTTTCCCCAGAGCATGTGTAACAATTCCTCCAAGCAAAGCAGTCTTCCAAGTCCAGTCCAAGAAAAGCACTAGGAGATTAGATAGGCTGCTGGCGAGATATTAGATAAGCAAGTTAAATCTTTGAACTTGAAAACTCGAGCGGGAAGTCAAGGCGCTAGCATGAATTAGCTTAGCTAAGTAATTCACACTATCAAGAGAAGGAATTGATGGAACTGGCCTTTTTTCGGCAATTGGATCAATGAGATCGCCATCGAAAGAAAAGAAAGTACTAAAACTATGCTAGCAACTTAAACTGAAACTTGATCAATGGCAGATAAATCTTACCCGAGGGCTGTAATTAGATCTTAAACCCCTTCAACTGTCAATGGATCGCTAGATGACTGAAAACTAGTACTAGTAAATAAATTTTACAAGACCATCCGGGACCCACTTGGGATACTCCTGCCTTTTCCCCTTCAAGTGAAAGATCTTACCTTAGAGCCTACTTTCTTGCTCTAGCTTGACTCCGGCCGGCAAAATCCAATCCCTACGTGCCTACCTAAAAAGTGAAAGGCTTTCTAACTTTCTTGCTTGAAGCTAGAGCTACTGAAATTTCGCCTAAATCCAATCCCTGAGACTGCCGAAAAGGGATAGCTTGAGAGGCTATAAATTGTCGAGATAGAAAGCATATTAGAAAAAAAGTATCCCATAGACAATCTTACAAGGGGAAGAAAGGGCTACGAACCCATATGAGAGTCTTCTTCCAAAGCATGCTCTAGAAGTGCTACATTAGAGTAGTGCTCTATAGATCCTTTTTTCAAAAAGGCCAAAAATAGGATCTGGTCCCAAAAATAAAGGGACGATCTTGTCAATACCTCAGGCATGAGAGAGAACAGCAAGGGTTCTATAATCTATTCATTTTCATTTATAGCTCTTTTCAGAGCTTGCTCTCCCTCGTTCCTTTCCTACACTACGTAATGAAGAGTGTAGTTTAACGAAACGGAGCTTGTTTGACTTTTTCTATGCCACACGAACCTCAAGTGATGCTTCCTACAGGATGATACATATCATAGCCGAATGGATGTGCTATTCTGGTGGGACTGTATATGACTATTCTATACTGCACTTTGCTAGTGAGCAAATGACCCCAATACCCGCCCAGTTGAGCAGTTGTTATGCAGGCCACGACATCCTCGGTTGCCGTCTGTTCCTCCCCCTCCGACCTTACATCCGGAACCAATATTGAATGCCCATCGACGTATCGGCCTTATCGGGTAAAGTAGTAAGGGGTAGTTGACTTCGTCATGTATTCCTCCATAATTAGGTAATACATCCCCTGCGATTCATCTGGCCTGGCCTGCATACATATATATAACTAGCGCTGTTTGATGAGCGAACCAAACGGATCCATATCAACTAGCACTGGAACAATGTCGCTAAACCTCTTTTTCTTTTTACATACGCCTGTTTAACCATCATTAGCTAAACGCTATCTACGGACCGACAAAACAAGAGTGGCTGCAAAGCTTGGGTGCCTCAAAACGGCTCTCCTCTAGCAATGTATACTCGTGCACTGCTTTAGGCCCCTAAAGCCTTCAAAAGCCTACAACAAACACAAAATTCAGAAGTCTCTCTAATTAAAGTCCTAAAAATTCTTAGTTAAGAAATCTATCCTATAGAATTCAATTTTATGTTTGTAATTTATCTTTGAAATTTAAAATACATTCATTAAGGGGACACAAACCAGAAACTCTTCGCTGAATGTGGCTCATCTTTAACCTTCCGGTGAGATATTAAGGTTGATACTCCCGAACTTTGATGATAATCTCGTCGTATTCTGGGCCTAAACCAGTTAGACATCCACTTTTGACCCATAAATTCTTTTCTAGCCGAAGAGGAAGGTAAATATATGGACCTTCAATCCAGATTTTCCTTGCAAGCCGATTCCCCAGCTCCTGAATAGGTGCTGCAAATCTTAATGCACGGAAGACTACCTGCAGTATACACAGCACATGAAGGAAAAATAAGATGGTAAAGTTAGTAGGCGATATAGCTTTCAAAATTGCTGTCTGATGAGAATTTTTTATCCTATTTGACTTTACCTTGGACCGAAGCTTCTGCAGATCAAGTGGAAGATGAAGATTCTTGGAGAGCACAGATAGAATTACCAACATCGAACGGCATGTGTTAAGCATTTCCTTTAGTGAATGCGAAGATAAAAGCTGCTATTGATTCAATTTGACTTCTTTCCTTGACACGAAGACTATAAGAATCAAAGGAATACCGAGCGTAAATGACTTAACTTAGGAATGAAAACCAGGCAAAGTCCTTACTTACCCGGCTCCAGGGAAAGACATTCTTTAGGGAACGACCCAAAGCCAAGTGGCATCGCGATTTAGCTGTTGTCGAAAGGGAAGAGAGTTCTTTGATCCGTTCTTGCTCAAGTTCAACCAGCTGTGAAAGAAGCGATTGTTCATGTTCACGAGTCTTCTCGCTAAGCCCGGTTATGCCGCATCAACAGGAGAAGGGAAGGTAATAAATATAGTTCCGAAAGGCAAGTGACGGACTATTAGGAAAAGAAAGAGCCGAATGGACAAAGGGTTTACATGACCGCTCGCTTTGGACAAGATGCCATAGTATAATATAAGAAGAAGGGCTTTGCAAACAACCCCTTTTTCCACGTGCTTGAAGCTCTACCCCTTCTAGCCCAAACAATCCCATCTTTCTATGTTCTATACAGTAGACCAATAGCTCTTCTTACCGGAATTGCTTTAGGGATTGGATTCGTTACCTTTCAAGCATACTCTTCTGTGCATTTGGTTTGGCATTTGTCCTGCTAACTGCGCATTCAATTCCGAAAGTCAGTGCCACAGTCTCCTCTCTGCATGAATCCCCTTCCGCTTCCCTACCTCCAAGCCTAAAGGCTTCCCTTGTCCCCTTCTTATACTAGTGATTCATTTCCTGCAAACCTTCCACGAACAGGGGATTCTGTAGCACTAAGACTAGCAGGTTTGATTACCCTAAGAACGGTTATCCCGCAAAAGAACCTAAAAAGGCTGGCTCGGCAGATCTGTGGGCATTAAAACAAGAGTTTCAGCGAGTGGCCTTGGCCTTTAAGAGGAAAAGACTAGCTACTTTCGAACAGTTTCCCATCCGGGTAAGAAGTAAGAGTTCAGGCTTCAAAGGCTGGTCTACTTCCTGCTCGATGAGGGTCATCAGGTCGGGTGGTAATATCGGCAAAAAGGCTTTGTCCATTTGCTTCTTTCAAAGAGCAGAATTGACATATTAAAGGATCCTAGTTCGTCGCTTCGATTCCTATTGATTCACCCTGCTCGGACATTAACTCAGCATTCTTCCTACCAGCAGTGCATTCTCAAGCAAGAGAAGGGGCATAGCGGTCAAGCAGGGTCGTAGCGAGAGTAAAAGTAAAACAGGAAAGTGCTAACCCCGGTAAAGCCGCATCTATAGAGAAAAAAATCCCCACAGCTGATTCGAGAACAAGAACCATGGCATTCGATGCAGCCTAGTCTTCCACCGTCTTTGTCCTAACAGCTGAGCCAATAGCTGCGCATTCAATAGCAGCAGCAGGGGATTCTCGGCATTTTAAACTTACTCCCTCCTCGTACATTTCTATTAGATGCTTGAATATCGGCAATCCGAAAGTGCCACACATGGGGACGTCGGCATTCTGATCTTACTTTTACAATTGCTTTAGCTGCTCCGGTATCGGCAGCATTCACTGCTTTATTCCTCAAGTCAGTGCCACAGTTGATGATTCAATTCCTCCTCCCCCGGATCGATCCCCTTTACTTTAGCCAAGGAAAGCTGTTCAATCGCTTCTACCACTCCTACCAGGAACATACTTTCTAGTTCTGGCTTGTGGGGTTGACCTTGCGCTAGATGAAAAAGATAAGAGTTCTACAGCAAGAATATGTCAGTCGTCTTGTGGAAGGCTTGTGCCAGTAACTCTGCCAAGGCATGATCCCACTTTACTTAGTAGGGCTTGAAAGGCTTGAGGGTCTGAAACCAGATTATTCACGCTATCGGCTTCCTTAAGAATATACTTAATATACTTACTCCCAAGTCTCATTCTTGGCCAGAGAACCAGGCGGCCAAGAAAGCTGCAAATCTGATGGTATTGGCTGTTAGACGCTCTTCAAGATAAGGCTTCCTTTCCATCGACTGATTGAACTCCCATAGAGATGGATGACTAACTGCTCCTAGAAAAAAAGCTATACATCAATGGTAGAATTCACTCCCCAATGCCATGACTAAGAACGCTTATAGCTTCACTAGTCTTCCACTAAGTTTACAAGCCGTTCAACTACTGTAATTGACTTCCAAGATCTCAATTTCGGAGTTCACAGGGAATGTGGGTAAGGTGAGTGAGTCATAAAATTCTGGTAGTCCCTAGGCTTAAGGTAAGAGTCTGACTCTACAAGTTCGTCTATCGGCTCAGGTAATCGTTAGATTTCTGATTCACTCGACCTATTTTATACAATACAGTTGCTATTGAGCTTCTTAGCTAATCTTTTGATTGAGCTACTTCGCCCGCCCACGTACTTATACTTATCTTTAAGTAGTAGCTGCTCGTTCCTAAGCGAAAGATATGAGCTATATCGATGACAGGAAGAACAAGAGATCGACGAAGGTTTGAAGACGCGTGAGAGCTGCTTCGCTCGTTATCCGTTTAAACGCTTAGCTTCCTTCCCTTTCTTTGGAATCGAGTGAAAGTTCGATTCCAAAGAAATGAATGAACCAAGCTTCATGCCATAGCCCCTTCTTTCCTACCTGAATCAAGGAAGCCAAACCCTCGTGCCAAAGAATGCGGAATTACATGCCCTATTCCTATACCTAAAAACTCTTCCTGCGTACTTGACTCAAAAGCTTTTGGCTAGGCTTTCAGCCTTCTCTTCTCTGATAGTTCATTCCACCTATGCTAAGAAAACGAGTTCCTGTATTCAACGTAAAGTCAACTCTTTCATCTCCTATTGCTCCAGCTCCTAAGGAATGAGATTAGCTTGATTACGCACCTGATTGACTCTTAGTTACTGAAAGCGCTGATGAACGATCTTCCTTCTTTTAAGATGCAACTCGGATTCCTTCTTCACGGCTTGAAGCCGGATAGCTTGAAGCTTAAGGGCTCTCGGAATTCCCTTTCAAGCTTTCTCGAGTCACCCTAACGTAACGGCTAACAGGAGTTAATTCTTTCAGACTAGCTTGCTTTGATCGCTAGGACTCTGTATCGGCCTAAGGGCATCAGATCGAGTGAATCGGGGATAGTCCCATTTCCTTTTTTCTTCGGATTCCCGTATCGAGTCCTTGAGTTCTTTCTGTCGATGGAGTCAATGCGAGAAGTAGGCGGTAGCCTACCTCGAGTCGATTACGTGTTGGATCCGTCTAAACCGATGTTGCAATCAATGCTTAACAAATAGGATTTAAAGTTGTCTAGTGAAATCCTTCATCGCTTCGGCCATGAGCGGTCCATAGAGCGCTTTCTCCCTATAACCAGCTTTCTATCTCTAACTTGAAGTGCACTTGGATTACAGTCTGTGAGTGAGGATACGTATCGTATGGGGCAGTCGCATGGAGCGAATATATTAACTTAAAAAACGGATTCGTTCGCATAAAGAGAGGCAGGCCATAGCATAGGACATTCAACTGAAAGAATTGATCTCATACGATTGAGCTGCTAGAGGAATCGGCATCGCTACGAGCTTAAGTAATTGTACCAATATTTCTATAAGTATAATCACTATCCGAACAATAATACCTAACATCTAATTGGAAATAATAGATCCCCACCCCGCCCTCATTAAGTAGTCTAAGAGAAGCTCTAATCATGAGTAAATTATGATCGATTTTGATCCAACCCGGCCAGTAGGCTGGGTTTCTACCGGGATAGTTGATACCCCGGTTGATGCTGTGTTTTGCATCATAAGGCGGGAACAGGATTTGAACCTGTAATCTTCAGATCATGAGCCTGATGAGTTGACCATTCCTCTACCCCGCTTCTCTTTCGAACTCCGAAAACTTCGACTTGCATGTGTTAAGCATAACGCTTAATGATTGATCTACCAGATGCTGCAACCTATATTTTAGAATCATACATATGAGCTTCTCAAGTAAGCTTTAATCACTTTCTTTCTATATGTAAATAGTTATTTAGAACCATCCTTATCCATATCTTATTTCCGAATGAAGATAAGCAGATATCCGGTCTTACCTAGTACTCTCGCATATCGGTTGCACTCAACGATCAATGTAACTCTTACTTATTTATTTTCTTAGGAAAATACCCCATTCCGAGCACCCCCTCTACCCACTTCCCCGCATGGTGAATCGGACTCTGTTATATACGCAATTCATTCCATCGATCTGTAAGCAATTTCGCTACTTCGAAAAATCGCTTTTGCACTTGACAAAAATGCCCCTCTTCTCCCCTACTCCCCTCTCTTGCTTTCCTCGCCTTCTCCCATCCCAATTATGCCAGCCTATTTTCTCGTTAATAATGTTACAAGCAACAACGAGCAAACGAAATACGAGATTATGCTAGCAGAAAAGCTCAAACCAAAAGCAATAGACTTTTTCGAATGTATACTCGTTTGAGCCGCCGAATGGCCCAGGAAAAAGCGAAAAATAAGGAATTGCGCCGGACAATTATGGAGCGGCTGTTTGGAGAAGACTCGGAGGACTGAAACGCGGAAACTTGACTTGGTCTTAAATCACGAACATGGGAAGAGAGATTGGATTTCATCGATGAAGAATGGCTTTCACCGCGGAAGGACAAACTGCGGTACGGAGAGACCGCTACAGCTCGGGTGGGGTATTCACTATGCATAGGACACTAATAAGGTAAAAAGAAAGGATCCGGGTTGACGGAAGATGATTTTTACAGGTACCATTTACCACGTAAGGAAAACCTGTGGTTCGAATCCGCAGCGTGGTTAGCCAACGAAAGGTTACACCAGCAGATAGAATGCTACTTCTTTCTGGTCTTACCACTTACCCATTACTTAGATTATTGACTTCACAAAGCGGGAAGGACATCAATCAACATCATTTCTCGGGCAGTTGATTGACTAGTTCCTGCATCTCGGAGTTGAGGAAGCTAGCCCCGACTATCTACTTAGTCTTTCTTCTTAGGACTCTGGGAGAAGACTTCGGGCCTCTCAGGTTGAAGCCGCTTCTAAGCCAATTCAATTACTTCTCTGTAGTACCGGTATAACATCGACTACTAAAAGTAGAAGGGAAGAAAGGTTATCCAGATCCACTAGCCACTTCTTTTGGTCCGGGATAGGAGGATCCACTTGTTGAATCAGACGAAGTGCTGGTACTCGATTCGAAGCAAATGTGGCTGGACGCCGCACTCCTGGCACCTAAAAGTGTGCTTTTTTCGCGTACTCTTTTTCATGTGTGATTTAAAAGGAATGGAGATGTTTTTAGTACAGATCTTTTAAGCGAACCACTATTAAGAGTATTTGATTCAAGATCATCTGATTTGGATGAGAAAAATCCTTTCCATTGCCAGTCAAGCCTGCGAGCCAGTGTCAGTCCTCGCTGAATCGGTCAACCTTCCGGAAAGAAAGTAGTCCATTTTTCTTCTATATTACTGAATCACTCCACTTCGTTAGAATTCGATGTGTTAAGCATATAGCAAAAGTAGCAGAAAGAAGAGAAAGGGGCACTATTCAACATGAGGGACCGTAGGCGATCTAAGGTTGACCGGCTCTCCGGACCCATTTCGGGACACTATTGGAGAGCGCACTGGGCCCGCCGCTTTCTAAGTCGACTCAATGACTAACTGAATAGCCCTTCTTCTCTTACGCAAATACCAGTTTTCCAATCTCTCTTACCAGATGTGCCACGGTGCATTTCCTCTCAATCTCCCCCTGGTCGAGAACCGCTTTCCCGAACCAGATTGATCGAAAACATAGATCGAATTAGATGTGTTAAGCATATCGTATAGAAAGACTAGCGCTGTAAAAGAGAGTCCTATACCCGATCTCTGCTATAAGAATCTCACGATTCAAAGCCTTTAATTTAAGGGTGATTCCCTTCTCGCTACCCTAAACTCAGGTTTTTCAGCTTCAATCTCAACCTCTGGGCAAGAGAATATTCTAGTACCAGCTCTGTCTGACTCTTCAAAGATAGCCCCAGAATCTCTTCATGCCTTTAAGTTTAAGAAAGGGCTTTACCCTCAGTCTGCTAAACCAAAGCATCCTGGCCTCAGGCCAAGCATTAGCATTGGGAGTGGAATTCCCAGCTAGAAGAACCTTTTTGCGGCCCTAAACTCAGGTTTAGAAGCTATTGAATCTGTCTCTGGAAGAAAGTTAGCTCTTAGTCCTCTTTGGACTACTGCATTTACCCACATCCTGGCAACGGGCTAAAGCCCAATGAAGAGGGAAATTCTTGGAACTAGGGAAAAGATGCATTTCTAGGGAATCACTCCAGTTTGAAGCTTCTTCCCTGTCGGCTATTGAGAATGAAAGAAATAGGTAAGATTTTTTCATTTCTTCTCTTGCCTCGGCTTCGCCTTTGGCTTCAAAGCCCTAATTTTGCGAAAAGTCTAGAATTGAATGTGTTAAGCATATAGTTTCTGTAGCTTCTCAAGACTAGCTTTGCTTCATTCTTCAGTCAAAGGAAAGAAAGTAGTCCATTTTTCTTCTATATTCGCCGTAGTTGTCTTTTCTGCCTTAGCCATTCTCCCTCCGCTTAGGAAGCAATGAACTCACTCCAGATCTTTCAATTCCGCAAGTTCAGATTCACCCCCTTTACCCGAAGCGGGAGTTTCCCCGTCCAACCTCTCTAGGCTGTTTCGGTTTGGGACAATAAGGTGCCATTGAATGCTTTCTCTCACTCCTGATTGAATTATTCCCTCACCGCGGATTTCAAAACCTTTTAGTCAAGCTTCCACTCCGGCCGTCATTGACCTAGGCGGGTGGAGGAAGCAGCCTTCTTTAAAAGAAAGTCATTCCTTCAAGCCGTTCTAGCTAAGAGTCGGAGGCTGGCCGGAGGGAAGAACCAACTTATTTTGAAATGGGATTCTTTTAGATTTAGAAAAGATTAGCTTTTGTTCTCTTATTCCACGCCCTTTTTTATAGCTTTGGATTTTTATTTTGGGTCAATCTCCCTTTCTCATCTGGTCTTGCAGGAGAGTAATTCTTTCTATTCTAGAGTAAAGAAAGGCGGAAAGCAAACCAAACGATTCGTTCCGGCCATTCCCTTCTTCTATCAAAGAAGCAATATATTCTCTTCATCGCTCTAAGATGATTGGTTCTGGTGAGTCCCCGTGACGGTAGAGAATAGAGAATGAGACTTCGCCTAGTGCGCTTTGGAAGAAGCTATAAGAATTGTATGAGCGAAAGTGCCCAAAGCCTCTTTGGAGAGAACCATGTCGAAGGAACTCGGCAAAATGCGAAGTTTTTTCCTGGAAGTTTCAACCTTGTTGACTCGCTCACCTTCAAGTTCAAGAGTCATAAGCTTCCCTCTTTCGCCCAGTTCCTCGATAATCTAGAAAATCGTTTGACTTTGAATGCCGAAGCCCTTGACGGACAAATAAGCTTTCGAAGAATCTATGGTATGGGTTCAGCGAGCACCTTCATTCCATTCACACTGTATCAAGTTCCATCCTTAGTGAGATAGATCAGTTAGAGAATGAATGTTGTACAGAGAGCAGTACAAAAAAAAAAAGTAAATATATACTTTTTACTTCGCACTCTATAACTCTTGCCATATAGACTTCTCTCTTGACTTTCCTTGTGAACTGACTTTGGATCGAAGATTCTTTCTTGATACGTCTGGTCTGTTGAACTGAATGCCGTGGGGCAGGAATGAGAGAAGCAAGCAATATCGGGGGAAAGGGCTTTCCCTTCTCTATGATGAGAAGGGTGCGTTCTATCAATCCGGACTGGTTACTGGACATCATAAACTAGACTTTGACACCTTAGTTCAGACAACATAAAGGGTTAGTCCCGGGATGGACAAATAAGAAAGCCTATATACATGGACGTGAGCTAACTCCGGCTGCAAGTCTAAGCACTGGTAAGGGTTAGACCCTAGTCTAGTGTAATATGGAATCCTTCCTACTACTTTTACGAGAAGGCAAGGGTAGAGAAAGCTGCGTAGGATATCATAGAAACCGCCAACCCTGCTTGCTGGGAAGGGGAGTTACGCCCTGTCTGTCCCTTACTCTGGCACTGAAGTTAGGAAGCCCTTTTCTCAGCCTCTGAAACTTCACTTGAGTGACGTACCAGCTCTGACGTCCTTTCAGACGGGGCATGATACAATTCAGATAGGGTAGCCTGAAAAACTTCATGTTCAACTACCCTTCGTGATTCTCCTGCTTAACACTCCTTTTTCCTTCTTAAAGCTAAAGTTAAAGCTAAAAACATAGAACAAGAAAGAAGAAGAAGAAAGCAAAGAACATCCTGTCTTCGTAAGACAGTGAAAGAGAGGGACTTCTTTCACTGTCTTACTTCGGTTCCGAGCGTAGAATCGAATCTGCTCTAGTATCCGCTAACAGATCAGTAGGCTCTGACAGCCTCCTCTCTTCTGCTAAGGCATGAAAAAAGGAAAAAATAAAGTAAAGAAGGAATCTGCCTCCGATCTGGCTTTCAAACTCGAAATTTCATAAGAAAAGAAAGGTTTTGATTCGTCTTTGCTTGAGTAAAGAAAGCTTTTTTATACGGAGCCGGATAAAACAGTCTAATGAGAAAGCGTCTGTTCACGTCAGGCAATGGTTTGGTTTTGTTGATCTAATTGATGTCGAGATTCACTTTTTGTTCCGTGTACTTTAGTAATAGTATGAAGGATATAGTGGGCGTACTGTCTTACCTGTCCACTCAAGGCGTTGCAAGCAAATGGTTTTTGAAAGCACTAGAAATCGTGGTCAACTTTTTTCCAGTGCGGGTTTGACCTTTTTTTGGTATACTTTTTCTCATGTCGTACAGCCAAGTAGAAAAGCAGCGAAACAGAAATTCTCGTAGATAAGAGAGAACTTTTCTCGTTATTCGTGGAGGGGCCGCGGAAGAATTGGGTTCGACTCCCATAGCCCCTATGTGGCGAAAAAGACCGATTCAACGAGAGCCAATGTTTTTTCACTTGTGTCGTCGACTTTTAGGTAATGTTCAGATGTCAGTAAATGTTCGGAAGAGAGAACTTACAATAATACAACGCCGCATTCTCCGAAGATTGAGGAACAAGATATCTATTACGAGAGAAAATTTTAACAGTTACATCCAATCACAAACTACACGAAAGTTGTCCCTTTTTCTTTTGGATTTGCTCATTCGGGCAATTCCGTTCCTAGTTGCGGGAATGAGTTCGTCTTTTTTTGGCGTTCCAATAATATGCTTTTGCGATGATCAAGGCGATGAACAAACCAGTGAGGACAGAGAAAGCGACGCTGGCATCGGCGCCTCGGAGGGAGCACCTGCTCCACAACAAAATAATCCTACCTTGGAATCGGGTTCGGATAAAGCCCACGATAAAGCTTCCGGCTCCGGAGAGAAAGAAGCTTCTTACCAACTGGCCAAGGGGAAGCGCCCACTAGAGGTTAACGAAATTAACCAAGATGGGATCTGGGACGAGGTTGCTCGCGAAGCGAAGCGCCACAAAATAGCGAAGGACTCTGACTGGATGAGCGAGTGGGTGACTTCTCATGAAAACCGGATAGGGGATCTTATTAATGAATTAAGGAAGAAGGAGCACATGCGCCCTCTCGCCCCTTATCGGCTCCAAGAAGTGGTCGAAATGCTCGAAGACCGATATTCGGTCGAAAGGTTAGAAGAAATTTTAAGGGACCTTTCTCAGAAAGGACTCCAAAGTTCATTCTATCAAGAATCGAAAGTAGACCGAGACCTCCCCAGCGAAAAAGAGGCAAAGGCCTTATTCGATAACGTAAACAAAGAGGAATAAGCCTTGATGCTGCTAACTCTCGCTTTGGTCCTACTTTTGCTTTCTTTTGTTAGGAAAAGGCAAAGGAAAGGATCAACTTAGTACCTAATGCTTGGCAATCCTTGGTAGAGCTTTTGTATGATTTCATTGTGACTTGTTCCCGACCTAATCAATAGCACTCGCATTGAGCGAGCTCTTTTAGAGATACCTAATTCGTCTTCCATGTTCATGTTCATCCTAGCAGCTCAGTGGTAGAGCGGGCGGCAGTTCACTTGAAGTAAGTTACTGGTCTGTCTACGCGTAGGTTCGATTCCTGCCTGGGGGAGGGGTGCTTTCTATACGATGATTCTACTAACCGAAAGAGGGGACAAAGAGTTATCTCTGCGGCTTAAGGCTCTGTCGTTCTCTGTTCATAAGAAAAGTAGCCAAAGCTAGAAGAAGAAAAGAAAAGGACAGAAGAACTTAGAGAATCGCTTCCCTACGTTATTCTCTTTTTTTAAGGGTTTAAAAGGTAGGAGAGTTGCTCGGAGCGCTATAACCCCCGGAGGGAAGGTAACGTGAGCCGACGAGCGCATAACCCCGTAAGGCTTGCAGCGAAGCGGGTTCGCATTGAATATTTTCCAATACGTATTTCGAGGTTCGAGCTGAATCAATCACGGACTCAAGACAGTCTCTCTAGCATATGGGCAAGGGGTGGTTGCTAGGAAAAGGTGGACTGGTGAATGGCTGGGACAGAGCAGGGAGTGGCAAAGGGTTCGTATAATATAAGAAGATGTTCTTCGCTCCTCATCCCATTTGGCCAAGAAGAGTACGATTTGTCTGGCATTGTAATTGAATCGATCGGTATCCGAACCTCATGTGGAAGGAAAAGGATTGGCATCTTCTATCGCATTAGCGTTGAGATCGCGAAAGTCAACGCACATGCGGACTCTGCCGTCCTTTTTCGGGACAGGAACTATGTTTGTTGGCTAACCGGGGTATTCCGTCACTACAAGAAATCCTGCCTTTAGCTGCTTTTCTACTTCTTCTTTGATTTTCAACGTCTATTCGGGCCTAATTATCCTCAGTTTCTGCTTGACTGGCTTGGCATCAGAATACAAAGGCATTTTATGCTGAACTATGTCTGTGCTGAATTCAGGTATATCATCGTAGGACCATGCAAAGACATCCTTGTATTCTTTCAAAAGGTCAATCAGGCTTCTTCCTTCTTCGAGAGTCAAAGCAAAGTGGTTCCTATCCCTAACCTCTTGGGTTCGTCTAAATTAATTGGTTGGGTTTCTTCCATGACGGGTGGATACTTCCTATCCTCTGATCTCTCCACCATTTCCAAGAGTTCCGGAGGAGTTTAACCATAGGTTTCTTCCTCATCTACCTGCATGAGGCAGTGATCCTTGGAAGGGGAGCTCCTCCGTCTAGTCTATGCCTTTCGGTTGTTACGGTCGGGCTACTAGTCAAGCAGCTGCAACTCAAGCAACTTCTCCACAAACCTCCTTTGTGAAAGTGTTAAAGTCCCACCTTTCCTATCCCTTGGCCATTCCAAGGATTTGACTTGCCGGTCAAAATCTTGTACATAATCTCTCTCTCTTGAGTGGAATTTCCATTTCTTCCTGAACATCAGAAAATGGAAATTTTTTGAAAGTCTCTTTGCTTCATTCCTAGCAAGCACCATTCCCAGTTCTTCTTTCATTTTTCTACCAGTTCACTAGGGATAGTTTTCGAGTCGCCTATGGAGTAAGAGGGGGGTGAAGGGCTTCGTTTACCTCCATGTAAGTATCTGAAATTCTAGTTTTATTCAACAGCCTTGTAACCTGGGCTTCATTCAGTTTTATTCATAGAGAGAGGTGATAGTTTAGCATCTTTATGTTGCCTGACTCCTAAGGCCTTCGAGGTTTTCAATACCGAGCCTTTCCTAGCACTTTTACCTGGGTCCTTAGACTTCTGACTTTTATTCTCCTGATGAGAACGACGACTAATCCCAACTAACCGGTTATCCAGTACCTCTAACTGGACTTGACCGAAAACTACGGATGTCATGGAGCATCGGATTCGGCGATCAAAACCTAGACAAGAACCCCGTCTTCACCTTATCTAGGTAAAGCAATTAAAAGGAGGAGAAAAAGCCAAAGCGAAATACCCTACCGCCCCTCACCTTGCTTCAGAAAGTCATTCATCGCTCCGCACCTTTCTTTCATATTTCAGGGGCAGTTTCTTTTGGAACATCGGTTTTCAGAGCTGATCCTGCCTTAAGTCATTCACGTCTAGCTAACATTCCCCTAACGGTTCAACTCACTTAAAAAGCAGGAGATGGGAGATCTAACGGGTAACTTGTGCCAATTCAATGCCCGGCGAGACCGCATCAATCATGATCAAAGGGTACACGCTAACTAAAGTAGCAGCATCCAGCATCCTCTTCACGACGTAGTTTTAGGTCTTAAGGGTAAAAAAGGATAGTAATCCAAGGGCTCACACAGTGACAAAGCAGGGATCTATTCGTCCACTCCCTTATATATATGGTCGCTAATAGCATATAAAGTATGATATGTATGCTAGGGCGAATCTACCTTTTTTTCTTTTTTATATTAGCCTAGCTTAGCAAAAAGGCACCATTGGGGCCGGGGTCTACCTGCATTCTTTCTTAGTAGACTTGCCTACCTCAAAGACTTTGATCCTAGAACAACTCCTGTAAGAGCAGATCCTAGAACTGCTTCTTATCTTAATCTTATATTTCATTGACCCTCGGTTAACTAACTCCCTTTTTGGATAAAGAAGATTAGCAGCTTCTAGGAAAGGGGAAAGCTTTTTCTTCGAGTTCGAGTAAGGAAACCATTCCCCAACCAGTAAACTCAGAGAATCTGCATAAGTATTTATAACTTTATAAGTATTTATAACTTTCTCTGTGAAGTCAGGTAAGGTTCATTTTTTCATCTTTTCTCCTTCCTTTTTTACTTCTTACAGGGCACGAAAGGCACCAACCTAAAGGCAATTAGGGCTAACGAACCTAGGAGGCAGTTCCTAATAAATAATAAAAAAGTAAGAGCTATTCCATGGATAGGCCAGCGCCTAGCTCAGACGATTAGGAGAAAGATGTCCAACATAAAAAATCCTCTTCCCTGGTAGTTACTTCATTCACCTGTTGCGGTCTACCTCACTCTTCGGCCTAAACATCTCATAGGGCTGGCTGGCACAAAACCGAACAGGGTCTATCCACTGTTTAAGATAAGCCTATCGTCCTACTCAGACCTACTAGCCGGCGCCGATTCCAGTGTTCAGTACCCGGTATTCACTCCTACCTTCTTGATGCCATCCTTGTTACCGTCCTAGGAGTTGAAGCTGCGATTTTACTTTGACTACTACTTGGCTTGAAAGGCGGTCTTTGCGTAACCGGTGCTTGCATGGCTGGTAAAAAAATTGGGGTATTCAGTAGTGAATCTATCGGCCCCATAGCAGTGGCATACAACGAAGGACCTAATCCGAAAGCCCGACAAATTTGAGGAAAGAGCTTTCTCTAGGCAGAAGAGGAACATTAGCAGGAGAAGGTGGTCATGGTGGGGTTGAGTGAATGATCGATGGCTTCACTTCCGATTTCGTTTTCACTTACTTCCCTATCTACTATATCTTATAGTTATAGTAGAATAATGGGCCTGTTACCTTTTAGTAGCTTTTGAGAGAAGTGGTGACAGGCTTGTGATCTAGCCCGATCCCTAATGGGAAACTAGAGCTAAAGCAAATCCTGTAGTTAGGAACATAGCACATCAAATCCTCTGTACCGATGGGACAACTGAGATATAGACCTCGGTGCCTGGTGGGAAAAGACCCTATTCAGAGAAAGAAATGTTTGAGAAGGGGAGACAGCCGATGGAGTCAGCAAGCCTTAAGGCAAGAGATTCTAGCAGTTTACCCTTTTCATACCGGAGGGAGTACTAGCATTTAAGTAAGGCTGTCTTGCTATTAATAGCTAAAAGTTCTATCAAAGAAATAGTATTATTTTATAAATATTCCTCTATTTCCCCTTTTCTGAGCCATCTAGCTAATGAGCAAGATAGCAGCCTGCCTTCGGTCTTTTTGCCGCAAAGAAGGAAGGGGCGAAGCGATTCTTATTCTCTTAAGCAAGTGACTCGCGTGTGAGGGGCAAAAAGAAAAAAAGGCTATACTATAAGAACAAAGGTGCCTAAGCGCTTTAAGGATTGTGATAGATGCAATTTCTCAAGTCTTGATTGAGGGCTTTGCGGCTTGACTCTTACCCTTTGAAAGGTAAAGCTTGACCGTGGCAGTATGTTAGCCCCGTTCCGTTTTCATCCTTTGCCCCTATCAATCCAATCATATATATTTGTATTGATTTTTAAGGGATTCTTCCAATCATAAGCCATAACTTTCTTCTTTGCTTAACGAATTAAACGCACAAAGACTTCCGTTAATCATAGAATCAATGACTGGTTAGTCAGTGTAGGTCAATTGGATTGGTAGGCTAACAACTATATACATAGTCTATCGTTCCCTCTGAGTGAGGAAAGATAGCAGGCTCAATTGGAGCGGAAAAAACGCTTGGCTAAGAGTTCTAGATTGACTCTGACATCCGTAGATGCCAACCAGAGTTAACCTGCATGCATAAAGTGGCCACAGTGAGATAAAGTGGGGAAGCTGGGTTCTGAATGAAAACATAAAAACATAAGGAGCAGGGGAATGGTAGGATATTTTAGGAAGCTTAAAGGTAAGCCAAGCCTCTTGTAACCTTATTTCGTGTTAACACATTGTAAGTTTAAGGGCACAATTGAGATTCCATTTCGATTATTATAATTAATAATAAATTACCGAGGTATACAGCACAGCAAACCCAGTATGGCACCTGTAAGAAGGGGGGCAGGCTCAACTACCTTTGGCAGAGTGTATCACTCATTCTATTCAAGGGTTGACCTTTCCTTTGAATCCTAAAGAGAGTACTCCTTAAGAAAAGGTGAAGAAAAAGAGAGTTCGCTTTAGAATTCATCTGGCTCGATCCAAGTTCATTCGAACTGATCCCATAGAAAGTCTGTCAGAGACTGCAGCGGATATGCGAATCTTAGAGTAACAACTCATCTGCGACACCACAACTACCTATCTAGAAAGAAAGAACCTACTCTATCTCTCCTTCAGTTTGTGATGGGCTTGAGTCGAAGACCCTCAATTCAACATCAAGTTCCTCCTTGGGCATCAATGCCTATTATATAGATGATAATCTCTCCTTTAACTCAAGCAAGAACAGCGGAGTCAACAAGTGCTATCCATGTTCAAGCTCAAAGCAATCCACCGAACCCAAGTCAACCGAACCAGACTAAGATCAGTCACTTGGGGGGGAAGTCAGGTAGCGGGCAATAGCCCTTTTTCTTCCTAAGAGTGTATTGATGTCGGCCTTCGCTCTTATCGCAGCACCGCTGCTTATTGTTGCTTATTGTTATTGGATTTTTCATCTGGTTGTACATGCTCCCTGAGCATGGAACAACACAACAATTTCTCCCCACTTCTTGCCTCCTCTAGACCTTGAGGACCTAAAGAGGACCATCTATGATATAAATAGTGCGAGTATTATTGAAGGGGCTGAGAGAGCGACGAGCGAGTTAGCGGGACCTCCCGATGTGAAAGAGAGGGAGGTCCAAGCCAGCCCAACTAGAGCCGCTAAGACCATACCAGTGCTCTCCACACGCCCATCTTTGCTCGATTACAGATAATCTCTCTTGTGCACTGCGAAAGGTTTAGGAATAGCCTTACCTTACTCCTTAAAACCAAAAGCCAGATAGATCTTGCTACTAGAAAACCGAAGGAGCACACAAAGCAACCTCACGTCACCAAGATAAAGACGTTTGGAAGGTTTTATTTTATTTCACGAACTTCATTTCTCTACCAGTAGCGAGATTATAAGGCTGCGCATCTCCAGAAGCATCAACATGATCTTCCTAATACACTTCTTATTAAAAGGAAAAAAATCATCATTCTACAAAGCAGCAAAATAAATAATTATACATATAAAGCTCTGGAGTCGAAAGATTCCACATCCATGGATGAAAATATTAGGGTTAGCTAGTAACCATAGCATCAACGGATGGGATAGGAGCAAAACCCGACTTAAACTACCAGCAATTCCCAACCATAGTTGGTAACACATCAATCTCATGGGGCACTCTCATAGCCTGGAAAGGGACTTAGGCTGACTGCAACAGAGCTTGCCTAAGCTAAGGTTTTAAAACGAACTAGCTTGGACCAGCGCCCCTAGACTTTAAATAGCTGACTATTAAATCACACTCGATTCAGTTTTCAACTAATGTATTAAATTAAAAAACTTGTAACTTTAATTGGGCTTGCTTACAGAAGTAATCCAATCCTTACCTTAGAAGGGGACTGCTTTCTAAGCTGATTGGATTTTCGAACATCGTTTTCGTACTAACTAACCCCGACAAGAACCCCTTCTTCTCTTTTATTTTAAGAATTAAGAAGCTGCTCCCGGCTTTCGGAAAGCTAGAACATCGACAGATAGAGCGAAGAGTCCATAAGGAGAGGAGCTTAGTTGACAGCTAGAGCACCGACAGATAGAGCGAAGAGTCCATAAGGAGAGGTACTGAAAGTCTCGACTGTAAAGGAAAGGGCTTTTCCCTTTGTCTGCTCTAAACCTAAACCAACTAGATCTCTTTCTTCCTCTGCGATTGAGCTCCATACCTTGTTCACATCACAGGCTATTGGACTCATAGGTTCAATAGGGTCTTTGTGGTGATTTATATATCAAAAACAGGACTTTCTTCTCCCCTTTGGGGTAGCCTATTATATTAGTGCTTTAGATAGTGCTTTATAAGCTATTTAATCTCAGTCTCTATCTCAATCAGCTCTTAGGGAAAGCATCTCTCTTAGGTCTCTTAGATCCTCTCTTCGGCTACCTCTTAAGGGAACAAGCAATCAAGAAGCAAGTCCGTCATTGGATCTCTTGCTAGCTCTTCGGCATTGAACTACTCATTGTCAGGATGTGGGTGCCTACTCTTACTATCTCTTCGTCTTGCTAGCTCTGCTCTTTGGCTAAGTCAAAGGCTAAGTCTTCATAGGTATCAGCCAGCTTTCTTCTTCTTCTTGGCTCTATTCCTCCTCTTCTTCTTCCTCTTCTTCGGAGGATACATATATAGAGTTGGGATTACAGGTTCTTTGTCTGGTATTCCATCTCTGCCCTTATCTTTCCGCTCTGGCTTGGCACCTTGGCTAGGCGCCTTCTCTGTGAGCTCTTTGCTTTCATGAGTAGTTTCAGGGGAAGACTTGGAAAGTTGTAAGTGAAGATAGCTGTGCTTATTGGTCTCAATCTCTTTCTCTGGTTGTGTCAGCTCTGTGGTTTCATCTTCATCAGTGGTTTGCTTCAGCTCTTTGCTTTCATCAGCAGTCTCATTAGTCGTCTCATTATCTGTGAGCTCATTCTCATTGCTTTCATCAGCAGTCGTCTCATTATTGCTTGAATTGCTTGAATCAGTATCAGTAGTAGTCTGATTATTGGTCTCTGGTTGTGTGGTTGAATGAGTGGTTTCCTTGTTTGACTCAGTGGTTTGCTTATCATCAGCAGTCTGATTATTGGTCCGTGGTTTAGTGGTTAACTCATTAGTCTCAGGGGAAGACTTGGCATCAGTAGTCGCCTTATCTTTGGTCTCCTCATTAGCTTGGCTCTTATCCTTCGTCTTGGTCTCCGGTTGTCTCTGTGCTTTATCCTTCTCTTGTTCTCTTTGTTGTTTGAGTTGTTGTTTTAAACAATTTCTTACAAAACCCCGTAATTTTGGGCATAAATGAAATTGACTTCCTAAGTGACATTTGAAATTGAGACTTTTTATAAAACACCGTAAAAAAAGGCATAAATGAAAGATTTTTTTACTTTAATTATCTATAATATGCCTATGAATCCAATTTACCTTACCGAAAGCAAGAAAGACATGGGAAAAAGCAATAAGGAACCTACGGATTCTCATTGAACACAAACCCATTTCGAATGATTGCCGGTTTACTATTTCGAATGATAGGCGGGGGCAGGATTCGAACCTGCTGTTTTCAGGGCATGAGCCTGACGAGTTGACCATTCCTCTACCCCGCTTCTTCCCCCTATCCTTTCTATTGGACCGGTACACTGAAGACCAACTTAATCTCGATGAAAGGTGGAGTCGAAACTTTTCGATCATTCAAGTCGGATAGCATTTCTCTACGCTAGGATCCGACCTACATTAACTTCTTTCTTCTCTTATGAAATTTCTAGTTCTTTTCTTATGAAATTTCTAGTGGGAATTTTCAATGAAAGGAGAGCTTGCCACAGTGCTATAAAGAAGAAAGCAAAGAAGCAAAGCAAGAGAGCTTTTTCCCGTTCCGGGAAGGTAAGGGAGAGGGGTTTCATACTCATTTAATGACTTTCAAACTAAAATTCATAAGATAGGTTGAGTCTTCAGTTCCGTGCATAAGACTCATTTTTTCTAAGGGTTTAGGTCAGGCTTTGTTTTGAGAGAAGAAAGCTGTCTTAATGCTCCCCTTTTTTGCGCTGTGTGCTCTGTGACTTCTAGCTAGGAAGCAAGGGCAGCAAAGGAGAAGAAGCGCACTGCAGGAGTTGGTGAATTTCGGAGCCTTCTTCGATTCGATAGGGCTTGGGCTCTCGAGAGGCGACGATCGGGGGAAGCATGACCGGCACAAGATCTTTGGAACCGCAGGTAGACGCTTTTGTCACTCGCTAGGAGGTCAGCAGAAAAAAGGCGCTGTTCGGGAAGCTTTTTTTTATAGCAGGCGGGTCATAAGTTCAGCTGGTGAAGGCAGGGGAACCGGACAAAGGGGTGAACATTCAGGCAAAAAGAGGACTTTGAATGTAGGGGCTTCTAAGTGTAAAGAGGCTACACGAAGGGCTGTAATACTAGGAAAGCGGAAAGCATGGGTAGGGCAAGAGGCTGTGGACGACGTGACCCGTTAGCACCGGATGAATGACGCAAACTTGAGCGCCTGAAGTCACGAGAGAAGGACGCGAGTTCCTTCAGGGCAAAGGGCATACCTGAAATTTAGGTCATGCAGGAATGCAGAAACGGAACAAAGAAAAGCTTGACGCTAATCCACTAAAGACTGAACCCATCAAACGAACAAGTCCCTAAGGCTTCCACAGACCGAGGCTTATAGCAAAAGGAAAGACGATTATATCCAATAAAAACCTCGCCAAGTCTCTAATCAGGGGCTCCATCATGTTAGCCAATACGAAGAGTGGCTGTTCTGTTAATAGAGTATATCACAGCTAATGCACTCCACGATTCCGAATACACCTATAAGCTCGCCTCAATCTTAGATTTTTCCTTTATATGCTTTAGTAGATAAAGACTCTTTGACGGGCTACTCCCCAAGCAGAACAACCTCACTGTCTCCCGAAGCTGCCTAGTCACACAATGCAGTTGGAGCTAGAGACGAGGATGGACCAGACTTAGCCAGAATAGACCAAGCTAAGCAAAGAGGAACCTATCCCAAGCATAGCATCAACTATGATATCTTCCCTACTGCTATAAAGGAATAAGGAGAGAGACAATGCAGAGAAGCACTTTTCGAAGAGAGAGAAAGAAACCTCCCTAACTCAGAAAGGCATGGAAAGCGGGCTTCGAAGTCGACTAAGAATAATTGGGGCGTATAGTTGGGAATTCAAGGTCGAATACTTGATCAACCTGGGCTTTGGCTTGATCTTAGCACGACTGGTAGTCTTGGAATGACTGCTATAGTCCCTCAAGCTTGCAAGCAAAAGGTCGAAGCATGATTACAAAGGAAGCATGCATATGTTATTACAATCAGCTCATCTACTGAAAGAGGAGTACTTGGATTTAGGAACTGCACTTCTACTTTCTTTATTCACTCGCCTTCTTCTTGCTGGTGGGCCTTGCTGCTTGGCTGCTTTCCCCGGTGCCCGCTCTGAAATGAAAGCGGAGGTCTCTTTACCGGTCGCCGGTCTCACCTATCAGGTGGCAGAGAATTGGAGAGGATTCTCGGTTCTTTGTAGGCTTCTTGAAGAAGGTTCTGCTAATAGCTATGGAAAAACCAAAGAGACTTGTCTCGCAGTCTACCCCAAAAAAGAAAAAAATTTAGGCAAAAGGTCGGGGTGGTCTCGCTCTGTATCTGAAGCAGTGTGCGTCTTGGCTAATGACGGCCTATGGAGGCGATAAGAAAGCTCCAGACTTCTTGCCTGGACCGGTCTCCGTCTCCCTCACTAGGTCCGGCTATCCTCGGATCTTCTTTCCATAGAATAATGATATAGAAGAAAGACGGTCGGGCGGTTCAGATTGACCTTTCGTTCCTTGGCTAAGTGTATTGAACTAGCCAGGAAGGTAACTAAGGGTACTTTTGATGATATGATCCGTCCTTGGGATGATCCTGAGGCTCTCTCAAGTTGGATTTCTCTTTTGTCTCTTTAAGACTTGACTCGTTAGAGATATGCCTTGGATTCTTATTTCCCCTTTACCAAGGGATGACGTGGTCTCCAACCTGGAAGGCGGCTGCCAACTTAGAAGTTCAATGCTTAGTAAAGTACCCTTATCATAGCATAGGGTGAGACTTGCTTTCCTTCACTTGCTTATGAGTTGACGTCCTTTCCATTTCTCCTTTTCTATGTACATGCGCAGGGGAAAGAGTGGTCCCAAGGGTGTCTGTGGGCCGAGAGAGTTCGCTATCCGTTTGATTACCATAAGAAAGAAGGAGTTTATTTTGAGTTATCTTGATTGGTTCGAAAGGACCGTACTTCCCCCATTGTCATCAGGTTCAGTCGATTCCGATCGCAGGCCGACTTGATGAGAGGAGGGAAAAGGAAGAATTTTCTATCGGCAACTATGTCAGCTGTTTCGCGCCGTTCATGACTTTCTCATGTCGGTGTTGCGTACCACAAGAGGGTACATTCCACCAGACTTGGCCTCTTGACTTGCTAGTTGGAAATCAGGTGTGCTATAGTTTCGACTTCCAGTCGGCTACCGACGGGTGGTCTTTAGTCTTGCTCTTTGAAACTATGGTATGCTTGTTCGATAGGTCGTTCGCGTCTAGCGCGGTTCATTCTGCGCTGGGGACTAACATCTTTTAGGTTAGCGTCTGTCATTTTCCTTCTTCTTATCTTTTTCTTGTGAGAATCACTATGGAAATGACTTATAGTAAGTAGTAAGCTAAGCTGCAGGATGCTTCTGAGAAATTCCTTTGTAAAGGAGCTCTAGTTAAGGAATAGGCTCAATAGTTTCATTTAATCGATTTTGACGGTCTTTTATAATAAATTGTTTAAAACTCATATTCTACTGAAAAAAAGGCAAAAAGAAAGGGTAAGAAAAGACCTTTAGGGCTTTAGCTTACAATGCAGGTTCGAATCCAACAGCGAGCAAAAGAGCTCGCCTTAGATACATCTATTAGCACTTCACGAGTGCATTAGTTGTGGAAGGAGCCCGCTTACCCACTCTCCCTCCTCCCCCATTCCTAGGGGGCCTCATCTTCTTCGTGAGAAAAAGACTAAACCTTCAAAAAGAAGACAACTCAAAACCTTAGAAAACAAATAAGATCAAAAAGGCCATCATTAATGCAAATAAGGCAATAGCTTCGTGTAGTAATTGGATGAGCGATTCTCAATTTCTCGTCTTCCATTCGCGGATCAAATTAAGTAAATTGGAAATTGCCTGGAGCCTGCGGCCTTTCTTATTGGAAAATTTTGCAGACTCCAGCTCTTTGATTTTATCAAGGACAGTGTATAGGAGTTCTTCCGGCGCGTCGGATAGGTCTAGCTTAACAGGCTCTAACAAGCGTTCCAATTTGGCTTTTTGTAGTTTTGAGGGTTCCAATTTATGAAGGACTTTGGTAATCTCATCTAGAAGCTCGTCAACTTGGATAGGATCGTGTTCATTGTCTAGAAGGGGACTAGAGGCTTGCCCCACCTCCTCCTCCCTTCTGCGCGCCTCCTCGTGCTGCCCTAAAGGGGTCGCCCCCTGAAGTTGCGTTTCAAGCTCCGGACTGGTCTCAACCTCGAATACTTCCGCCCGGGTTCCCGGACTGGGCGCTTGAATGATTCTAACAGCCGACCCAGAACCGGGCATACCTCTAGAAGAGAGCGTATTCTCATTATTTGATGTGTCCCCCAATGCCAATAGAGTTGAATCTGAATGATGAGGCGGGGTGGGTGGAATTGAATTCCCATTTCTTTCCCCCAGCGATGGCAAAAAGGGGACAACCGCGCTCAATAGCTCATTCATCAATAAGAATGAGATTTTCGAAAGAAGGAGAACAATTAGGATAGTGAGTATTCTTTTTATTTGAAAGGGAAGGTTTCGTACAAAAGGAAACCTCTCGAACAAATAAAAAAGATTAGTCGAACTATAACTATATAAAGAAAAATTTAAGTAAAGTTGAAACCAGATGAACGAACGAGTCCTACTAAGTCTAAGTTTTGCTAAGGATGGAGAAGAACTGAAGACATTTCCAATACCGACAGCTGCTCCCGCCAAAGCTATTGTAGCAGCTCCCGCACCGATTGATTTTGCACCTTCTAACATCTCCAGAATTCATTTTATTCTCGTCACGCTTTTAACATAACAATAAAATTGAACATGAACTATATACTCTCCTAGTCGATTCTTCCCTTTCGCCGACTTACTTCGTTCCTTTCCGGCGTAAACTGTATATCTCAGAGAGGTCGTATTTCTTTGGGTTGGTAGTATTCGTAGGAGATTATTGGCCGGGGTTCTGCTTGCACCAGTCGTTGATAACCTCGATTAACCTTTGTGCTGCTTTGGCGCCGGTTTTAGGCCTTTCGTCCCCCTCAGAATGTTCAAGTATATCTAATTGGTTCATGAGGTGGTGAAGTTTTTGTGAACTCGCAGTTTTCAGCCCTAGTTTATCATAAACAGAGCTTAGAATATCCGATCTCATGGTTATGCGATTAAAAGAAGATAAAACCTCTGAGATTCGATGTTCTACCGCTAGGAGGGATGGCGCAGCCTGAAGTTGCGCTTCTTGGTCTGGACTGGGCGAAACTTCAAAAACTTCTGCCGGGACTCCGGGACTCGGAGCTTGAAATATTCTATTCGAAGTGATTGAGTCGGGGCGTTTGTCCAGCGCCGCCCAGAGCTCATCTTGCGGCACGCTCACCACCGAGCTAGACGGGCTAGACGGTCCTGCATGCGGGTCGAAAGGGGGCTGAGGACAGGGGGTTTGCCCTGTGGATGCTGAAGATATGACGTTTTTGTCAGAACTGGCTCCCTCTGGAGACATCATGTTGCAACAGCCCCACATATCCTCAGACATCACAAGAGCCCCCACTAGGAGACCAAAGTAGCCGAAGCGAGCAAAGAGGAAGTAGATAGCCTTGCTGAAAAGGCTACACATTAGTTCACCTCCAAAAAAAGTGACATCTAGGCCGATTAGCCGAAAGAATGAATAGAATACACATAGCAATACTAAAACAATAGTAATTCTTACTGTAATTCTTACTACAGAATTAGACATTCTACCGCACCGGGGCAACAATTTTTCTGGATAGATCGAACTATTGGAAGATAAAATGAAAATAACGCCTAACAGGATCAAAGAAACTAGGAAACTAATAACTAAAGACACTAAAATAGGAGCAAATTCTAACATCACCACAGCCCACTTCCTTCTATCGCTCCTTAGTTAGCGGAGCGGCATACCGAAAAGAAAAAAGCCCTTATTCGGATTCGAACCGATGACTGAAGCCTCTTTCTTTAAGGACCGCGTGACTCTTCTTTTTGAGGAAAGACAGAACTTTTCTTTATATACAAAATTTTCGGTCCACAAGGCATGCAAGCGAGGCCTATGTGGAAGAAAGAAAGAAAACTGCAGGCACTCTACAACAACAAGAGAAAGGCCAGTCGCGGAACCCCAACCCAATCCCACCGGAGAACCCATGCATTCAATTAGAAAAAACCTTTCTGCTTTGCTACTCCAATCACTTCCCACTACCAAAAGGAAACTAGTGGTAGAAGGTGACTTGTTCATTTATGAAATTAGAACCTTGCTTTAGGGGACGAGTGAGGAGTAGAGTAGGGGGGAAGTCCTAACCCTAACCGAGAGAGGATCCACGGTGGCTACAGGAAAGCAGAGCCAGCGCGAAGGCGGAACAAGACTGCAGATCTTTCTTTGTTTATAAAAGACCTTGGAACGTTTAACACCAAACAAATATCAAAGCAGAGTGGCAGCAGTGATCAACTCGCTTATGGCATTCGAGCGGAGTGCCTTCTTACTTTGCGAACATGCCATATTCATAGCCATAGACCGATGGAGCAAGAAGAATTCCCTTAAGTTAAGAGATCTCCGGACAGCTTACTTACAACTTTAAGAGATTCCCAGCAACATATCAGGATCTAGCTTTTAAGATAGAAGATGCATCATAAGATAATGAGCTAATCAAACGAGCGATTAAGCTGAAACAGCAAGGAGACTGATAGCGAAGGTAGGAATAGCTCGACTTGCAAAGGCAAAGGATATGGTTTTAAGCGAGTCAATAACGGGCATATAAGATCCGGGGATAGGGATACTTTTAAGGATCTTTTCTATCAGCTGAAGTAAAAAATAAGGATATAGCCGCTGCTAGGAATTAGATTCATCACCTCCTATGCCAGGAAAGCAGTCAGGGGAAGTTCGATCTAAGAAAGGACAGGCAGGCTCAAGTGCTGAGTCGGGCATGGTTCCCATCCGGTTCTAGCCAGCGAAGTGAGCCGGTCTTCCTCCTTTACTACCTAAAAGTGAGAGGATAAGGAATGCTACTCTAATGGAGCGGAGAACTATCTTCGTTAGAAGCAGCTAAGCGGAGTCTTGAAATAGATCCGGGTTCACCATTTTTAATGGTATTTATTATGTATGGCTGCCCAGAAAGAAGTATCATCGGCGTTAGGGTCGGAGAATGCCGGGTTTGAAGGACCGACGGAGCGCTAACTAGGAAGTCTTTACCGAGGGGCGTAGTGGAACACTAACCCAATCTCGAATAGATAGAACGAAAAAAAAAACTACAAGCAACTACATCAACAATTACATTGCCTGACGTGAACTCTAGTCGCTCTCGCTACGCTCATATATTCATTTGTATATGTCAATAAATAAATGTATACAAGGCTGCTTCCCGTATTACCTGCCAGGGCAGGGATCCTCGCCCAATCCGAAAGAAGAAGAAGAAAGAAATTCAATTCGAGGAGGCCAGTCAGCAATTCTAGGAGGAAGGGCGAAAGTGGACAGGGGATTTTTGCTTTGGTTGCCCTTTCCCCTGTTGAACGGTTCCAGTTAGGCGGATTGGTCTCTGCTACGCTATCTGAACGATTTTAGTCAGCCTCGCCAACATCTATCTTTAATAGTAATAGTCTAGAATCAATCTATTTGTGTCTAATCTTGCTTTTGGATGGATTTGTTTCCTATTTCTATGAGCTTCTAGGTCATACGAGGGGAAAAATGACAAGTTTCGTATGAAAGGGAGGGGGTTACGTCCTTTCAAGGTACAAGTTCTCTCCCCGGAGACACCTTACCCTACTTAGCTTGGGTTATTAAGCTATTGGGCGGATTAGTACTGTCTCATTCCAATCATTCTGGGCAAGACAGTCGGAAGCGAGCCAAAGGGTCGGCTTTCTTTCTCCTCTTAGGAAGAAGTAGCTGCTACTGTGATCCTATCTGCTGTTCGCATATCCGCTCAAGCAAGCCTGTCCCAAGCCGGTCTGGTCACAAATCGGATGTTAGCTCTTTTGCACTAATCTGCTCTTCTCCTAGCTCTTCTTTAATCCCCTGCTATTGAATCAGATGCAAGTCTTTTGATAGGTCGGAGGACTTTCAAGTC